TTGCTACCATCAGGATAGATCTGTCCTCTTCCTCGGTTTCCCCCTACATATATGGGATATTTTAAGAAATGAGCATCTTTCTTCGTAGCAGGATCAGGGGAAAGAATGGGAAAGACAATTTCACTATATTTCTTACCGGGAACAGGGCCTATCACAAGAATATTTTTTTTATCGGGACGATAACTCTGAAAAGATAGATTTCCTATCTTTTCTTTCAATTCAGGGGAAATACGGTCGGGCGGCGCTAATTCGAATCCCTCAGGCAAAATAAGAACAGCACCCACATTCAACCCTCCCTTTTTTCCATTAGCAAGAACTTGTTTCATTTGCATATCATAAGGAATTCGAAGAACTGCTTCAAATACAGTATCGGGAAGCACAGCTTGGGGAACTTCAATATCCACGGGCTTGCTAGCTAAATGGCAATTGGCACATACAATTCGTCCAGTTGCTTCTCGTGGGTTTTCATAACCCTGCTGCGCAAAAATGGGATATGCATTTGAAATGGATGTCCGAGTTATTATGTATATCATGATCGATACAGAAATCGATCGAGTCATCTGTTCCTTTACCCAAGAAAAAGTATTTCTATTTTCCATGTCCAATCGGGGATCTCTGAATTTCTACAATAAATTAGATAGGTAGCTAAATTAATTTAGTTCCCTATACGCGAGTTTGTTGTGATTCTACTGCAACAGTTATACTGGAATGATGAATACCTTAAGCAGGTAGAAATAGAAAGAAAGAATTTTGCTAAAATGGAAAAGGGCTTTCTTTCTAAAGAAAGATGCTAATTTGATTAATATCAGGAAATGGAATGAATTTATGCTTCACTAATTGAATGATAAATGACTACAAGCGAAGGAGATAGGCGGTTTAAACAAAAAAAGACCCAAAATTTCAAACATGTATCTAGAATTACTGGAAAACTACAAACAAAAATTGTGAAAATTAGCTCATTAGGAGCCCATCCAAGATCGTTGTAGACCCAACGAATTAGTAGTTCCCAACCGCGGGTGGAGTGAAATCCAACAAAAAAATCAGTAACTAAAAGAATAAAAAAAGCTTTTATTGAGTCATTTAAGTTATAGAAGAATTCCTGAACCCAAGAATTAAAAATGACAAGTTCTTCTTTACTCAGAAAAAAAGAACCACTTAGAATAGCTAAACAGATTATATTTGTCGAGAAATGCAAAATGATATGGAGATGATCCTCATTATCTATTTTGACCAATTGTATTATTTCCTTGTGTATTCCTATAGGAGGTTTTTGTACATGTGTCTTTAGTTTCTCTTTTATCATCTCGTCCAAGAGAGAAAGTTCTTCTAATTCTATGAATCTTTCTAGAATCCTTTTCTCTTGAATATCAGTTAAGAGAGTTTCGGATTGCCTGGTATTCCACCAATTCTTAATCCAAAGTTCCAGACATTTGTTAAATGAGAAAGAGACCCCCCAGGGCAAAAGTACGATAAATACAAGATATAGTAAAGAAGGCAATGCTTTCTTTTTTTTCATTTTTGATCTGTAAATTGAGTTGTTAATGAACCCGCTTCATTCGCTGACTCTATTTCATTCCCGGACTCTATATGATATTTCTTTTTCTTTGAAGCAAAAACTCTATAGCAAGGTTTGATACCCTGTATCTATTCTTCTTTTTTATATATTCGTGGAATTTAATTGCATTGGGTTCCTTCTTAGATCTAGATGGAGTGGAATAGTGAAATAGAATAAAAAAAAAGACCTTTCGAATGAAAATGGAAGAATAGTATGCGATATATCTCACTTGGACAAAATAAATTAAAAAAAATTTTCTCTTATCCGCATTTGTTCCTTCCTTTAGATAAATACTCAAAAATACCCTTCCGATAACAAATCCAATTTCGAAAGGACTTCTTTCCCATGTTGAGAAAGCTTTTCTTCTTCCAATTCTTCTTCATTCAATTCAGTTCAAAAAAAATACATACAATTGGTACTCAAAATACTTCAATTGGTACGCGCAAGAAATAGGCCAATTCGGCAGCTTTTTGTTCAATTTCTCGTGGAGTAAAAAACTTCTCATCAGTACGAGTCAAGGGAATGACCCCCTGGCCCCGGATTTCCATATAAAGGATACGACGAGGATAAAGACCCTCTTTAACTTGAATTCTAATTGATTGGATATCGCGCATAAGGAATTGAAGGAAGACGCGACGTTTTATTCCAGGGAATCCCCAACGAAAAATGCGCACTATTCCCTCTTTTCTATCGAATCGGTCATAACCACTACCTACATTCCACAAAATAGTACACCACAAGTAGGAGCTAATGAATAGGCCTGCAATTCCGTAGAAAGACATCACGATCCCCTGTGGAAAAAAAAGAATTTGTTGAGATGGAAGTATAGATATAATATTCTTACCAAGATAACTGGAAGCCCCAACCGATAAGAATCCTAGTGAACCTAGAAAAAGAATACAGGCCCAGAAAAAATTACCCCTTTTTCGAGAACCTTTTAGAAGTTCTACCCATACATGTTCTGATCGCCAATTCATATTAGATATACTAAATCCAGCAGTGGTCTATTGAAATTGAGAGAATAGGCTAAATAATTTTGACTTTACTTTTTTTTTATTCTGAAATCGTCTTCAGCAATTAGTACTCCTGTGAAATAATAGGTTAGATACATTGACTTTCTATTCAAAAAATATTTGTTGATTCAATTAAAAAAAAACTCGCTATACCCGGCTCCGCATATTCATGCATTTATGCTCGTAGCCTATATCCGCATCCATCCCACAGCCGTTTTTATCCGCATTCATAGCTGTTTTTCATTTGTGTGTAGAAAGAGCCACATATCCTACCATATTATATTACTTACACTAAAAATACTAGACAATCTTATTTTTCTGCACATAAAGAAATAAAGAAGTCATTGCAATTGCCGGAAATACTAAGCCTACTAAAGGCACGAAAATAGAAGGTAAGTTTAAATCCGTCATAGAATAGGTGTCTCAATTCAAATTTACTATTTCTATCTATTCGAAAAATATCTTAAGATTCTTATGATATAATTAAGTATATCTATTATAAGGAATATTGACTATTGTATTTTTGAGTTTGCAAAAAAAAATATTTTGTAAAAAAAAAGGAATGGATAATAAAATAAGCAAACTGCCAAAAAGGAGAACTAATTAAAAAGATTTGATTTTGCTTTTCCCATCCTCATGGCCTTTCTATCCTTCTAATCGAATTTAAAATTCGATTCAAAATAAAGCAACTAGAATTTACTTCCTGCATACATACTCCTCTAGAAGAGCATACAATAATGCGTGGTAAAGGCAGAAAATATAGAATCATAGTATATTCAATCAAAATCAAAGGTCAAATTCTCTTACCTAAGATCCCATACTATACTACCCTCTTAGACTTTTTAAGGCGATATACCACCCAAAAAGGGTATAAAAATGTCGGGTGGAGTTAGCTTTTCGAGGAAGACCCATCCCGTGCAGCGAAGTCGTCCTGTTATGTTAGTAAGACCCCGCGCAAGAATGGTTTATAGAAGAATATTATTCCGAATATTCCTTTGGACGTGTATAGTGAGTAGCATTGCAATTCCGAATGCTTTTTTTTTATTTATGAATAAAAAAAAAGCATTGTATCGTGGGGTCGGAGGTTTGGTCCGGAAAAATTCGGAACAAAATATCTACCCCATTGAAGTTTATAGCGATGGATTTCCACGAAAGTATAATTGTTCCCATCAGAATCCTATTGAACGTCTCTACGATGGATCCAGGTTCTGTGTCCAATCCCAAATCAAGGATTTATCGCTCTTGATCGGAGTCATAAACTAAAACTACCTTATTTCTCAAGGTTATAGAAAACTTCCTTATCTAGTTATAGCATTTTGAAAAAAAAAAATGCTTCTTTTCTTACACACAGTTCGAGTCACTTGTTGACTCACGATTACAACTGTTAAAAGTTTCAAACGTCCTCTTTTTTGCAAGAGAGTCTTATAAAATAAAAGGGTATAACTTCAAAACTATGTCTTTTTTCATTCATTTTCCTTTAGTTTTTTTCTCTATCTAGAAGTGGAATAGAATAACCCGGTTGAAGGGTAATGATCATACGTCTGTAATGCATTGTATGTCCCAGAATAGGTCCTATTCTTCTACCCTTTCCAGGTAGTCGATGGCTATTCACAGCTACTACCTTAACACCAAAGAAGAGTTCGACCCAATGCTTGATTTCTATCTTAGTGAATCCCGATTCGACATTAAAAGTATATTGATTCTTTCCCAATAAACGAAGACTTTTTTCTGTAAATACTGCGTATTTAATTCCATTATCATATGATAATATTTGAATTTGATTTGTATTTCTTTATTGTATTATACCTTTATATATTCTAGATATATAGAATAGACTAATCTCGATTTGTCAAGTCTCATAATCGTATTATGATCCATTTTTATTCGGCTCAATCTTTTTTTTTTCTAAAAAAGATTGAGCCGAGTTTAATTGCAATCAATTAGACGAATAAAGAAGAATTACTGCATTTCGTAACTTATTTTTTCTCTTTTTATTTCGTTTATTTTTTATTTATACCTTCTTTATATTTAGTTTTATCTATTCATCAATAGTATCTACCGGCTCGAACTCGAATTTGATCGCTTTCCATACTTCACAAGCCGCGGCTAGTTCAGGACTCCATTTGCAAGCTTCTCGGATAATTTCATTACCTTCACGAGCAAGATCGCGCCCTTCGTTACGAGCTTGTACACAGGCTTCTAAAGCCACTCGATTAGCTGCTGCACCAGGTGCATTTCCCCAAGGATGTCCTAAAGTTCCTCCACCAAATTGTAATACAGAATCATCCCCAAAGATTTCAGTCAGAGCTGGCATATGCCAAACATGAATACCACCTGAAGCTACCGGTATAACACCTGGCATGGATACCCAGTCCTGGGTGAAAAAGATACCGCGAGCACGATCTTTTTCAATAAAATCATCGCGCAATAAATCAACAAAACCTAAAGTCATTTCGCGTTCCCCTTCTAGCTTACCTACTACTGTACCGGAGTGGATATGATCTCCCCCAGACATACGCAATGCTTTAGCTAATACACGGAAATGCATACCATGATTTTTCTGTCTATCAATAACTGCATGCATTGCACGGTGAATGTGAAGAAGTAGGCCATTGTCGCGGCAATAATGAGCCAAACTAGTATTTGCGGTGAATCCCCCAGTTATGTAGTCATGCATTACAATAGGAACCCCTAATTCTCTCGCAAATACAGCTCTCTTAATCATTTCTTCACATGTACCTGCAGTCGCATTCAAGTAATGCCCCTTAATTTCACCGGTTTCGGCCTGTGCTTTATAAATAGCTTCGGCACAAAAGACAAAACGGTCTCTCCAACGCATAAATGGTTGTGAGTTTACGTTTTCATCATCTTTGGTAAAATCAAGTCCACCACGTAGACACTCATAACACGCTCTACCGTAATTTTTTGCGGATAATCCCAATTTTGGTTTAATAGTACATCCCAATAAAGGACGACCATACTTGTTCAACTTATCTCTTTCAACTTGGATACCATGAGGCGGACCTTGGAAAGTTTTTGTATAAGCAGGGGGAATTCGTAGATCCTCCAGACGTAGAGCACGTAGGGCTTTGAAACCAAATACGTTACCCACAATGGAAGTAAACATGTTAGTAACGGAACCCTCTTCAAATAGGTCTAATGGATAAGCTACATAACAGATCCATTGGTTGTCTTCCCCAGCAACAGGCTCGATGTGATAGCATCGTCCTTTGTAACGATCAAGACTGGTAAGTCCATCAGTCCAAACAGTTGTCCATGTACCAGTAGAAGATTCGGCAGCTACTGCAGCCCCTGCTTCTTCCGGCGGAACCCCAGGTTGAGGAGTTACTCGGAATGCTGCCAAGATATCAGTATCCTTGGTTTCATACTCCGGGGTGTAGTAAGTCAATTTATAATCTTTAACACCAGCTTGAAATCCAACACTTGCTTTAGTTTCTGTTTGTGGTGACATAAGTCCCTCCCTACAACTCTTGAATTAAGAATTCTCACAATAACAGGGTCTACTCGATGTGAATTAGACGTCAATGCAACTTTAGCAAAAATTTCGTAAAACAAAAAGGATATTCAATTAATATAATATCAACTCATTAAAGAAAATTGAGGGCATACTTAAATTAATGAATATTTTGCATTCATATATAATGTGTACACCCTGTGTATTTTCTATCCTACAGGAATTCCACTATAGGAATTCTATAGGAATTGAGTTGTTGTTATTGTAAGTTAACACGGTTCATTATTAAACCATGGATTTGATTTACCAAATCCTTCATTATTGTATACTCTTTGATAGATATAGCGCAACCCAAATCAATCCCTAATCCTTATTTTACAAGTTCTTAATGGGCCCTTTTCTTATTTTGAATGTAAATACCTAACTAAATACTAAGAAAATTCTCTGTTGACAGCAATCTATGCTTCACAGTAGTATATATTTTGTATATCGAAGTCCTAGATAGGAAAGTAGAGTAGGCACAGATGCTCCACAAAAGGCAAAATGTATATGAAAACAAGATTGATTGAACTTTGCAACGGACTCATTTCATGAGTAAACGATTGAATGGGATTCGCTTGGGCAACGAAATAAAGTCCCGGTCTCCTTTTTTCTCTTATTGAATTAACTAATTCATTTCCTTTTTACTTTTGGATTTTTGGATATTTTTTTTGAATTTGATTTGGCATTATTCAACAAGAAAAAAAAGAAAAATTTCGACAAATTCTTTTTTTTATTATGTGATAATTATGAGTACCAATCCTACTACTTCTCGTCCCGGGGTTTCCACAATTGATGAAAAAAGTGCAGGTCGTATCGATCAAATTATTGGACCCGTGCTGGATGTCACTTTTCCCCCAGGCAAGTTACCTTATATTTATAACGCCTTGGTAGTCCAGAGTAGAGACACTTCCGATAAGCAAATTAATGTGACTTGTGAGGTACAACAATTATTAGGAAATAATCGAGTTAGAGCTGTAGCTATGAGTGCTACAGACGGGTTGATGAGAGGAATGGAAGTCATTGACACGGGAGCTCCTCTCAGTGTTCCGGTCGGTGGAGCTACTCTCGGACGAATTTTCAACGTTCTTGGGGAGCCTGTTGACAATTTGGGTCCTGTAGATAGTAGTGCGACGTTCCCTATTCATAGATCTGCGCCTGCCTTTATCGAGTTAGATACGAAATTATCCATCTTTGAAACAGGTATTAAGGTCGTCGATCTTTTAGCTCCTTATCGACGTGGAGGAAAAATAGGACTCTTTGGGGGGGCTGGAGTAGGTAAAACAGTACTCATCATGGAATTAATCAATAACATTGCTAAAGCTCATGGGGGCGTATCCGTATTTGGTGGAGTAGGAGAACGAACTCGTGAAGGAAATGATCTTTATATGGAAATGAAGGAATCCGGAGTAATTAATGAAAAAAATATTGAGGAATCAAAGGTAGCTCTAGTCTATGGCCAAATGAATGAACCACCGGGAGCTCGTATGAGAGTTGGTTTAACTGCCCTAACTATGGCAGAATATTTCCGAGATGTTAATAAGCAAGACGTGCTTTTATTCATCGATAATATCTTTCGTTTTGTTCAAGCAGGGTCGGAGGTATCTGCTTTATTAGGGAGAATGCCCTCTGCAGTGGGTTATCAACCTACTCTTAGTACAGAAATGGGTTCTTTGCAAGAAAGAATTGCTTCTACTAAAAAGGGATCTATAACTTCGATTCAAGCAGTTTATGTACCCGCGGACGATTTGACCGACCCTGCTCCTGCGACAACATTTGCACATTTGGATGCTACTACCGTACTTTCCAGAGGATTAGCTTCCAAGGGTATTTATCCAGCAGTAGATCCTTTAGATTCAACCTCAACTATGTTACAGCCTCGGATCGTTGGCAACGAACATTATGAAACTGCGCAAAGAGTTAAGGAAACTTTACAACGTTACAAAGAACTTCAGGACATTATCGCTATTCTTGGGTTGGATGAATTATCAGAAGAGGATCGTTTAACTGTAGCAAGAGCAAGAAAAATAGAGCGTTTCTTATCACAACCGTTCTTTGTTGCAGAAGTTTTTACCGGTTCTCCAGGAAAGTATGTTGGTCTTGCAGAAACTATTAGGGGATTTCAACTAATCCTTTCCGGAGAATTAGACGGCCTACCCGAACAAGCTTTTTATTTGGTGGGTAACATCGATGAAGCTAGCACGAAAGCTATAACCTTAGAAGAGGAGAACAAATCGAAGAAATGAAATTAAATCTTTATGTACTGACTCCTAAGCGAATTATTTGGGATTGTGAAGTGAAAGAAATCATTTTATCCACTAATAGTGGCCAAATTGGCGTATTACCAAACCACGCCCCCATTAACACAGCAGTAGATATGGGTCCTTTGAGAATACGCCTCCTCAACGACCAATGGTTAACGGCGGTTCTGTGGAGCGGTTTTGCGAGAATAGTTAATAATGAGATCATAATTTTAGGAAATGATGCGGAACTAGGTAGTGATATTGATCCGAAAGAAGCTCAACAGGCACTTGAAATAGCCGAAGCTAACTTGAGTAAAGCTGAGGGTACGAAAGAATTAGTTGAAGCAAAGCTAGCTCTCAGACGAGCTAGGGTACGAATCGAGGCTGTCAATTGGATTCCCCCCTCCAATTGAAAACAATCCAAGGGTTTATAGTTGATACAAAGAAAAAGGGAAGAGGGGTAGAAAAAGTTATTAGATAGCGAAGCGAAGTAAGTCCAATGCTATCTAGTAATTTTTCTACCTACTTACCTACTATTGGATTTGAACCAATGACTCCCGCCGTATGAAAGCAATACTCTAACCACTGAGTTAAGTAGGCAATTTATCACCACAAAGGAAGACTCATTACTTCGATCGATTATATATTGAATCACTTTTCTAAGCAATACCGCTTCGTTATTGGTCTGTTATATACTAAACAGATACAGATAAAAAGGATATCCTCTGGCATTAGAGAATATTCATCTTGACAAGAAATTATCTATATGTTAAGATATCTCTGATAAGGGCTATAGCTCAGTTCGGTAGAGCAACTCGTTTACACGTGCGCCAATGCTTTTCAAAGGAGCTTATTATGCAATGAACATAATTGATCTTATTGCAAAATCAATGTCTTACTTCATAGATTCGAGAGAATAGGAGAACAGTAGCCTGACAAATAGTCGGTTCAGTCGGATTCAGGTGCCAATTCAGGTGCCTAATCAAATGGAACCCTTATGGATTTGCTAGTTGATAAGGTAAATATCCAGCCCACTAAATGCTAGGCAGAATGAGGATAAGGGCCTCCAAAAAATTTCTTCTCGTTCTATGAACTTTAAGGTGTATGAAGTCTCATAGTTAACTCTTGCAGTGGAACGATAGAGACTCCATTTCACTTAGGTTGATTTAATTTAGGCCGGAGGCAAACCTAAGTCAAGGTAATCCTCCTTTGAAACACTTTGGTATTGCTCCTAGATAGATCATAATACAAATAATCAATCAGAGCACAGGGAGCCATCTCATTATCTTTCCGTAAAGAAAAACTATGGTGGACTAACTGATTTTGAAATCAGTTTATGAAAGAGCCCAATGCAAAAAAATGCATGTTGGGTCTTTGAAACAGTTCGAATCATTTCGATAATAATCCGTTTGATCTGTTTTACCGAGAAGGTCTACGGTTCGAATCCGTATAGCCCTAATATGTCTTTTTTAAAAAATTTTGGATAGATATCCTAGGTTTTCTTTAGTACAGTTTTCTTTTTCTCATTAGTGCTTGTTTCTAGACTGGATGGGCGCCTGCGACATAAAATATGCGACATAGATATAGAGGTAAAAGCATTACCACAGGCTCATTCATCGAACATCAAAATCATAGCGACAGGAAAAGAAAAATGAATTTCTATCAAATCAATAGA